GAAATAGAAAAGATACAAAATCAAAAAATAAATATCACTAAAGGTGGGTCGTAAACCTTATTAGATACCAGAGTCAATGGTATCTAATAAGTTTTACCTACTATTGGATTTGAACCAATGACTCCCGCCGTATGAAAGCAGTACTCTAACCACTGAGTTAAGTAGGTCATTTATCATCCCAAAGAGAACCAAATGAAACCCATCCTGTCGATGGATTATAAATATCATATTACTTATAAGCAATACTAATCTAAGGAATACCACTCAAAGAGATCAAAGATTGTTGATGTTGGATCATGGAATATTTATCTTGACAAGAATTTATCTACATGATAAAATATGTATCACAAGCACTAAGGGCTATAGCTCAGTTGGTAGAGCAACTCGTTTACACGCGCGCCAATGTTTTTCAAGGGAGTTCATCATACAATCAGAAAAATTGATCTTGTTGAGAAATCGATGTCTTACTCCATAACTTTGAGGGAACCATAGCCTGACAAAGGGTTCGGTCCAATTTGGACGCCCATTTAGGAGGTGCCAAACAGACCCCATCATTGATTTGAGATCTTGATAAGGTGAATACCCAGTCTATTCAATGCTAGGCATAATGAGTATAAGGACCTCAAAAAAATCTCTTTTCGTCATATGAACTTTAAGGTGTATGAAGTTTCATATTTGATTTTTTAAGCAGAACGATAGAGACTTCATTTAACTTAGGTTGATCTAGGCCAGAGACAGACCTACGTCAAGATAATCCCACCTTTGAAACACTTTGGTAATGCTCCCAAATAATGAATCAGAGCACATGGAGCCATTTCCTTATCTTTTTTTCTGTCAAGAAAAAAAATGGCAGACTAACTGATATAAATATCAGTTAATGAAAGAGCCCAATGCAAAAAAAATGCATGTTGGGTTTTTGAAACAGTTCAGATCATTTTAATAATAATAAGTTTGATCTGTTTTACCGAGAAGGTCTACGGTTCGAGTCCGTATAGCCCTATAAAAATGTAAAAATGAAAAATGCAAAAAAAAATTGTATAATTTTCATTTCTTCATTATTATTTCTTGCTTGTAACTAAGTGAAATCCAATTATTCCTATAAGTTTACTCACGGCAATCGTTTAAGCAGATGAAAGAAAAAACGCATATCAATGGATCCAATCGATATTGATTTTTTCAATTGCAGATAAACAAACCAACCTTTCGTCATTAATCTTCGGAGGCGAATTACATATTCATATCCACAATAAAAGAATTTGTGAGACTCCCTTTCTTTTGATATCCCCAATCTTATTGAATTTTGGAAGTCAAATCATTTCACGGGCCTGGTGAAATGAAAAACTACGAAGAGGAATTCACATGGATTTAGGAAGGGCCTGCTGTATTTGTGTACAAGCTAAAGTTTTTTGAAAAACGAATATCTTTGGTCACTTTCATTGTCAAATAGGCTTTTCCTTCGTATACCTTACTTACCTCGACCTAGCGAAGCACAACACAAAAAAGATAGTCTTCTTTTTCTGTATTCAACCAAGAAAAACCCCTCCACCTGGATTCGAATCCTAATACTATTATTAAATAATAATAAAATAATAATAAAAGGAATATATCAACACAGGATCTTCTAAATCTTGAGATGGAAATTCCTATACATTCTCTTCTATTTGATTACTTGTTCTATTCTAAATCACTAAGAAAAAAAAAAAATGAAAATAAAGACCTCCTGATTCTATTTATAGAAAATTATAGAAAAAAATAGAAATCTTTAAAGAATTTCTAATTAAAGAAGAAATAAGATAAGTAATTAATTTAGAATTCCCCGTCTTTAGAGAAAAAAACAAGAGAAACAGGAGAATTTGTATAAGAGTAATATATAGTTAGAAGGTTCTACTAACTAAATAAAATGGAAATAAGTATAATGGAAATAAAATCGGATTCCAAGTCGATGAATCTTGCAATGAGATATGCCCTACAATAAACCAATAAACAAAGCAAACTAGGCGGTTCGACCAAAATGAATTCTTGTTTTGACTAAATAGTTCTAAATAGTTATGGATGACTTGACAATTCCAATTCGAATCGACCAATAGAATCCGGTATATTTTCCACGTTCATAGGGGTGCGTTTATGTTTCTGCTTTACGAATATGATTTTTTTTGGGCATTTCTAATAATATCCATCCTTGTTCCTATTTTGGCATTTTTCATTTCCGGAGTGTTAGCCCCGATTAGCAAAGGGCCGGAGAAACTTTCTACTTATGAGTCGGGTATAGAACCAATGGGCGATGCTTGGTTACAATTTAGAATCCGGTATTATATGTTTGCTCTAGTTTTTGTTGTTTTTGATGTTGAAACGGTTTTTCTTTATCCATGGGCAATGAGTTTTGACGTATTGGGTGTATCTGTATTTATAGAAGCTTTCATTTTCGTGCTTATCTTAATTATTGGTTTAGTTTATGCATGGCGAAAGGGGGCATTGGAATGGTCTTAGCTCCTGAATATTC